TCAAGAAAGACTCCAGAAGATATTGATCGTAAATAAGAAGACTGTTTACGAAGAAACAGGAATATATATTCGCATTCATATACATAAAAATTATGTAGGAACCAAAAGAATCTTTTCTTTATTTTTGAAAAGATGTAAATGGATTTTTTTGAAGTAATGAGACTATTCAAATTATGATATTCGTGGAAAATAAATCGCAATAAATGCAAAGAAGGAACATCTTTGATCCAGCATTGAAGGATTTGAACCAAGATTTCCAGATGGATGGGATAGGGTATTAGTAGATCCGACACATAATTTAAATGTGATAATTTATCCTCTAAAAAGGGAAATATTGAATGAATAGATCGTAAATTCTGAGATTTTGGTATTCTTTTTTCTTCAAGGGAGGATACTAATCGCGACGAGAATGAAATTTCCAGAATGACTCCAAAACCTTCTGATACTATTTGAGAATAAAAATGATAAGAAAAAGAATTCTTGTGCAGCGAAAATCCATTTTGGTTAGAATCATTCACCGAAGAAATCAAATATTTCTGTTGATACATTCGAGTAATTAAACGTTTCACAAGTACCAAACTAGATTTATTGTCATAACCGATAATTTCCACAGGTTCATAAAAAATCAAACTATTGAAGCTATGATAATGAGCAAGTGAGTAAATATACTCCTGAAGGAGTAGCGGATATAGGAAGTTTTGTTGCCAAAATCTCTCTTTTTTCAATCTCAATATCCTTGTAATTATGCTATTTAAATACATTTCTACTTTAACCAAAAAAGAGAGGCATTTCTTGTGTTATGAAATGATACATAGTGCAATATGGTCAGAACGGCGTATGTGTGTATGTTGTATATAGTCTATTTTTTCTCTTCTAGTAAAAGACTATTTATAAGAAAATAATAGAACTTCTAACTAGAAGAAATTAGAATATTAGAATTTAGAAGAAGAAAGAATAATAGAATAAGAATATTATTATTCTAATTATTCTAAAAGATAATTCTATAGTCTAGTATTCTTATATACTATGCACTGTCTATACTTTTACTTTATATTTTTTCTATTTTAAAGAATCTAAAATAAGATAGACTTTTTCTACTTTTTAAACTTTTCTACTTTTTAAACTTTTATACTGTACTGTGATTAAAAATCATTAAGAATAATCTAAATAAGAATAATCTAAGAAGTGAAAAATTATAGAATTATAGATAAAGTAAGAACAAATTAAAGAATATATACCCCGGAGACAAAGAGCCCAATCTACAGATCTTTTTCTTTTCCCTTTCTATCTAATTTGATTTTATTTTACTTGTTAATATAACTAGTAATAATAATAAAAGAAAGAAAATAACAAAAAGAAAAAAGGGTAAAAATCTTTTATTTTCGCAACCCAATCACTCTTTTGACTTTGGAAATAAGAATTTTTTATCACTATACTCTTTCTTCTACACATCCGTCTCCAATCCACAATAAAGAATAATTAGGATTAAGAAAAAAAAGAATTAATGGTCTCACAAAAGACCCTTTTCCCACATCAGGCACTAATCTATTTTTAACGTATAATTAGTAATTTGATCGGGTAATCATTCAAATTAAGAAGTGAAGCTCGTTGCTTTTTTGTCTTACTCGAATTGGAGCCATAACGCTCTATCCATTTATTCACTAGACCCAAATGAACTTTAAAAATGTTTTAAAAAGAAAAATTCTTGTTCTATTTATATTATGAGTACTAGAATTTTTCTTTTTTTTTTCTATTATTCTATTAATATTCTTTTTTTTTTTTAGATTTTTCTATTCTTTTTACGACATGCTCTTTTTTCCATTCATTACCTTTCAGGATCAGTCGCGGTCTTATAAACTATACCAATAGTCTAGACGAATTTCTTCATCCAAATGTGTAAAAGATCATAGTCGCAATTAAAAGCCGAGTACTCTACCATTGAGTTAGCAACCCGGATCAATATGAAGTGTAGATATGATCGAAATAAAAAAAAATTCAGTAAACTCATCCATTTTACTAAAATGAAGGAAAGAGCCAATAGGGAATGGGAATAAAAAGATCTATTTATATACGATCAAATTATATTTGTTTGATACGCCATTGTCAATATGAATGGACTTTTTATAAAACAAAATTCAAGAAATTCTATGGAAATTTGTGTTGAATTAGCACAACATAAAGAATAAAACTTTGAGTGAAAAAAAAGAAGGAATAAGAAAAAGGTATAGATAGAAAAAGAGCGGCTTTCTTTAATCAAAAAAATAAAGATACAATACAAATACAAGAAGAAAGATTACCCCCCTTGTTGGGGGGTTCCACAAAAATAAAAAAAAAAAGAAGAATAAAATAAGTATGAATAGAACAAGAAAAAAAGAAACTTTGAATAAAGAATTAAACAAAGATAGGTACTCTTTATCCTATACTTTTTTCTTCATGATTCTTGTTTTTCTTTTCTTTTTTTATCAAAAGAAATTCGAAATTCTTTAAAGAATTCTGTCTTGCTTAAAATATCATAAACAGTTTCTGTGGGTTGAGCACCTTTTTCAAGGAAATATAAGATAGCAGGAACATTTGAATAAGTTTGATTCTTTATCGGATCATAAAAACCCACTTTTCGAAGATCTCTTCCTTCTCTTCGGGATCGAACATCAATTGCAACGATTCGATAGATGGCTCATTGGGATAGATGTAGATAAAAGATGCCCCCCTAGAAACGTATAGGAAGTTTTCTCCTCATACGGCTCAAGAAAAAATGATTCTAATTTCTAGAATTTCTATTTCTATCTATATAGATAGAAATAGAAAGAGAAATGGATCTATAAAGAATTAGACTGAAATTTGAGACTTTTTTTTTCCTTCTTTACATTTACAGAAAAAGAAATTTCATTTATACTCCTAACTCAAGTTGGGTATTTTTAAAAGAGTTCAAAAGGAAATCCTTAAAATTTCTTGAGCTGTCTCTAACCTCTTTTTTTGTCTATTTTTCAGATCTCTTTTTTTTTACTCATTCTGATCCAATTGTTGAGACAAGTTAAAAAAGTGTTTCCTTGTTCCGGAATTTGTTGTCTTTGCTTTGCGCTTTTTTAAATCATTAGGTTTAGACATTACTTCGGTGATCTTTACTCCTTTTCAAAAAGGCAGCAACATACCTTTTGTTTTTTCTATGGAAAAGGGAAAAATCATTTTATTCCTTTGTGATACACTCTTGATCGAAACAGTTTAAAAATTTCGACAAATTTGGTTTTTTTTTTCATTTCAAACTTGTTCAAATTTGAACCTCTCCGTTTATCTATAATTTAGATATTGATGATCTATTTACAAAGTTGATCTAACTTATTGATTGTCACTAACCCTAGATTATTACCCCGATAAAAAAATCAATTATTTTTGCTCGAGCTCCATCATATGCTATACCTTATATATACCATTAGTATCTTTATTTAGCAACCCAAGACAAATTCAATCAGGTTCCTAGCAGAACAAATCATGTCGAGACAAGAGCATCTTCATTCGTATAGAAGATGGTGGATGTAAGAATCCGCAACCAATCATGTCCTTCAAGTCGCACGTTGCTTTCTACCACATCGTTTCAAACGAAGTTTTACCATAACATCCCTATAATTTGATTTTAAACTGGAACCATATGCAATTGATTCAATATGGTATTATGAATAGTCATTGGCTGAACCGATACATAAGAATCCACACTTATAGACTTATAGATTAAGTCTATACCCGGAAAGGATTTCACTTAAAATTACTCCCATATTTTCTCATATGAATAATATCACATAAAAAAACAAATCAGTTTTAAGCAAACTTATTTACATCTTCAACAAATCTTTCAGGATTGCCCATCAGAAATTCTTTTTCTTAAAATAAAAAAGATTAGAAACCTAAAAAAATCCTTTGGCTTTACTTTAATTCAGATGAAAAAGAAATCCCCATGAATGGATAAAAGTTTTTATTTAACTAAATATTTTATTGAAATATTCATAAATATTCAATTAGAGTCAATTAGAGAATAATAAGATAATCTGAAATAATAAGATATTTTTAATAAGAAAAATATACAAATAGACAATATATATTCTTATGTAATAATTATGTATTTATGTATGAATATATTCTAATATAAATATATCCTAATATATATCCTAAATATATTCATATTTTCTCATTTTTTCTTTATATTTATGAAATATGATTTTATGATTTGAATATTATGATTTACTTTTTTTTTTACCATCTCCAATTGAATCTGATTTTCATTTAATTTACAACAGAGAGATAGTTTGAGAATAAAGTTTCTTTGTTTTCATTATTAGAAAGTCTAAAAATAAAAAGTCTCGTGTAAGGTAAGATCAAAGATAAAATCAGAATCCTCGGATTCTTATCTTTTCGCATCCATCTCCATCATAAAAAAAAACAAAGAATTGTTGAATTCAATTTTCAATTTCAATCGAGAAGAATTTTTCGTTTCTGATGCGAACGATCTGGGACGGAAGGATTCGAACCTCCGAGTAACGGGACCAAAACCCGTTGCCTTACCGCTTGGCCACGCCCCATTTATTTTTGGTCTAAAAGAAAAACTAAGATAACTATTTGTTATTCGTCAATAACCAACCTAAAGAAATATAGGACATGTTGCCGCTAGGATTCAACATAATAGATATAGAATCAAAAAGATTAATTGATCATTACTTATAATTCAATTAAGATATTCTATGAAAATAGAATTCCTTGTATTCTTATTTGATTGGATAATGTAAGAAAGGATTCTTGATTGGAGAAAAGTCAAAAAAAAAATAAGAATTTCTTTCTTTTATCTGCCTTTTTTATTTTCAATTTTCCCTCAGAAAAACAACTCAATCCAATCTGATAATTTATTCTTCAATTGAATTTGAATCTTTAACTTTAAGAACAAGAAAAGAATATTTGTTATGCTTAATATCTTTTGTTTAATTTGTATCTGTCTTAATTCTACCCTTTATTCGAGTAGTTTTTTCTTCGCCAAATTGCCCGAGGCTTATGCCTTTTTCAATCCAATCATAGACGTTATGCCAATTATCCCTTTACTCTTTTTTCTCTTAGCCTTTGTTTGGCAAGCTGCTGTAAGTTTCCGATAAAAATGAAATCTCTAATCTCTATTCAATTCATAATTTTTTTGATAAAAAAAAAAGATGAGATTTTATTCTGAAAATCAATAAGATCATAAATAAGATTCAGATAAGTCTGGACATTAGGAATCCTCGATTCAAAAAGTCTGGTATTTTCTATTTTATATTGAAATTTAATGAAATTTAATTTGAATATTGAATAAGGGAAGGGGCGATGATCTTTATCTTTTCTTTAAAAAGCTAATCAGCTTATTTCTTTTGTTCTAACCTTTCCTTTATAAGATCCCAGACCCCATAAAATTACTTAATTATAGATATGAATATGACAATAAATTTTTGGTAACGAAAAAATATGAATCTTATTACATTAGAAAAAAAATTCATAAAAAGAAATTTCAAAAAAACTTCCTTTTTTTTTTTCATCTTTAGAGCGATAGTATGTGTCGTAAAATAGGTGATCTATTTCCTTAAAAAAAAATGATCTTATCTTATCTTGGAGATTTGTAATGCTTACTCTTAAACTCTTCGTTTACACAGTAGTAATATTCTTTGTTTCTCTATTCATCTTCGGATTCTTATCTAACGATCCGGGGCGTAATCCTGGGCGTGAAGAATAAAAAGAATAAAAAAAGAGATGAGATTCATTTTTACTTTTTCCTTTCTTTTTTCATAGGTAAATGTATAAATAAAAGAAATGGAATAGACGTTAGATAAAGATAAAAGATTCATAAATAAAGAATAATCAAAATTATTCCAATTCTAAAATCTCAAGTGATCGGGGGGGAGGGGGTCGGAGAGAGAGGGATTCGAACCCTCGATACGAAGAATTCGTACAACGGATTAGCAATCCGACGCTTTAGTCCACTCAGCCATCTCTCCCCATTCCAAATTGGAAATTTATCATGTAATTTAACACATGAAGTCAAGATTGATAACAATTTTGATTTTACTTCAATGATTCAAAAAATATTTCTCGAATAGAACTTACTTCTTTTATTTTGCACAAAACAAAAACTTCATTTCACCGGCCTAGTTAAGTATAAGTACTGGCCGGGCCAGTACTTCTTTTGTTCCGACAAATAAAAATTTTTATTGAAACGAGAAGAATAATTTTCATTGCCATTTCTAATTATTAGAAATTAGATAAGATTCTAATAGATAGATTATCTTAGAAATTATTGAAAAAATTATCTATTCTTTATATCTAATTATATCTAACTTAATAATTAATAGAATTAATATTTAATATATTCTATATTCTATTTTATTCTATTTTCATTTTATATTATTATTCTAATTATTCTATTTTATCTATTTTATATTATTATCTATTTTATATTATTATTATTTTTATATTTATATTATTATTATATTTATATTATTATTATATATATTTATATATATTTAATATATTTAAATATATATTTAATATATTTACTAAATTTACTAATTTAATCTTAGAGATTTTATTTCTATTCTCAGTATATTTAGTATATTCTAGTAAATTAGAGTCTAAATTAGAATATTGAATCTTTATAGTAAAAAATAGTAAAAGTGTTCTAGTAATCTTACTAGTACTAGTAAGAGTCTTTATAGTATATAGTCTATACTAATATATTACTAAAGTATATACTAATATAGTACTAAGATTTTTCGTCTTTCTTTTTTTTATTTCTTAATACTTCTTTCTTATTAATATTAAGACTTCTTAAGGGAATTATTAAGATGAATATAATACTGAACTTCAATTTTCATTTAGAATGAAATTTGTTTTCCATTAATGAATTTCCTAATTTTATAAATTTTCTATTTAAGAATAAAAAAATATATCTGATAAGAGAAAGAATATCAAAAAAAAAAACACACACATATTTCTAAAATGATACTCTAAATCATTTACTTGTTCAAAGTTCAAAGCAAAGGACAAGCTTGAAAGTTTGAGGCCCAATTTACCCAAATTCAGAAAATCTAATGGTTCAAATGAAGAGAGGTTTAAAAAAAGAAAATACTTATAACTTTAGTACACTATTGAAATTTGACTAAACTTTTTGCTATTTACCTATTCTTTTTTTCCAAGTTTTCCCACGGTGGAACAAAATACGTGTTAATGCTGAAATTTTCATGATTCTGATGCTATCTTGACTACATCTAATTACTTTGTTGGACAAAAGGCCCATTTATATCCAATAATGAATATGTAGCGGGTATAGTTTAGTGGTAAAAGTGTGATTCGTTCTATTAACAACTTCAATAGTTAAGGGATCTTTCTTTTTTTTTTCATATTTAATATTCCGATCAAAAACTTTATTTCTTAAAAAGATTTAATACTTTATCCCTCAATAGCGCATTTGAGGAAAAAATATACATTATCACGATTTCT